CCAACCCTAATAACTGAGATCGGTAAGCCTTAAGGTACCAGAACAAGGATTCAGAAGTAGGCCTTTTAGGCGAGCCAACAGGGAAGTTCGAATTCTATGTCTTGTACTCCAATCCGAAGGACAGAGTGCCTACTCCGTTAATACCACCACCGCCCTCCTGAAGTCTCAACACACTCTTAGCAAAAAGAAAGGCAGCGATCGAAACCTCTTTGGTTGGGCCGTCAAAGATGACCAGGACCACCTTCATCAGGTGGCCCACGATCATCTGAAGTCCTTCAAAAGACTTCCGCCACGACGCGCACGCCAAACGTTCAAAATGTTGAAATAGGGTAGTGTTCATAGTGAAATGCTCTGTTATTGTATCTTCAATAGCACCATTGTCTATACACCTATGAGAGAGTTAAACAACTAATTGTAATTGAGTTTAACAGAGATCCACATTATTTTAAGATTAAGTGAATTCCTCTGTTCCCAATCTGACTCTCCCAGAAGTCCAAACGGGTAATAACCCTCCTTCCATTATCCCACTCATCAAAGAACGAGTGGAAACACGCCGACTCTCCTAATGGGACGATCACGAAGACCACCCAGGGGGGGCGCTGGCTTGACAACCAGAGATATAACTGTCACCTGTGACCCGGTGTAAAGTCACAGAGACCAGCATACCCGAGGTAAACAACCTAATATACCTTGCGGTACCTAGGGGGTAGCCTCTAGGACAGACCAAGTGCGATCGTTTATAACGCAACCAGGTGCGCGGGGACCCCCACCCCTCAGGCTCACGCCGGAGTTGGTGCCAACTATGATTATTCTTATCTGATTCTGATAATAGCGGATACTATATTATTCTTATTATTATTATTTCATTCTGTTGATCGTATGATTATAGAGTGGAATGATCTTGATCGGATGATGATTATTATTAGAAATTATAAGATAATGATGATTTTCTTAGAACTTGGTCGTAGAATCGCTGTGGATTTTTTCCTAGAGATAATAATAATAATAATAAAAGATTGGAAATAGCAAACAAGTCTTTTCGTACTATGAGTATTCAGTTATGGAAGGAAACGGGGGAGTTGGCTGAAACAGATGGACAGGAACGATCGCATAATATCAATTTCTCGGCCTCGTCATCGAAACCGGCCTCCAATTGCTCGGAAATTCTCAGCTATATGGGGGACTTGCATGGTGAGCAAAAACAATTGATCAAGAAGTTGGTCAACTTTCGCATGATCGATGGTAAAAGAACGAGAGTTCGTGCTATTGTTTATCAAACTTTTCATCGCCCAGCTCGAACTGAACGCGATGTAATCCAACTTATGGGTGACGCCGTAGATAATATAAAGCCCATATGCGAAGTGGAGAAAGTAGGAGTCGCAGGTACTACTTATGATGTCCCTGGGATTGTAGCCAGGGATCGTCAACAAACCTTAGCTATTCGTTGGATCCTTGGAGCCGCTTTCAAACGACGTATAAGCTACAGGATAAGCTTAGAGAAATGTTCATGTGAAGAGATACTGGATGCTTACCAAAAGAGGGGAATTGCACGTCAGAAAAGGGAGAATCTTCATGGACTGACTTCCACCAATCGAAGGTTCGCGCGTTTCAGACGGTGGGTAAAGTGAGAGATACCCACATAACATAAAGAGCTCTTCCTCATTCAGTCAGATTATTCAGTAAGAAATTTGCTTTTCTTTTTGATGAAGGAAGCGAGAGTAGTGAATGGCATTATATATCTCTATCTATATACATATATCTATATCTA